ATCGAGAAATGCAAAGGTGTCATACGGCAATGACGAACCATAACCACAAATAGTTACGGGTATTATTTTCAGTAAAAATGTATCCACGCCTAGTCATGAAACCGCCTTATTTTTATTTAATATTACATGTTCAACCGCAGTTATTTTCGGACGTTTCGCATTTTTCGCACTTTTATGTGACGAATTAATATGACTGATATATAAATATTTATAATATTAACAGATATATAATTAGATACATATTTATATTAATAAATTTATTATTAATATATAATTAATTGAATTCTTTTAAAACTTATTCTATAAGCAATTAGTCATAATTAATATGACTGATATTATATAAATATTTATAATATTAACAGATATATAATTAGATACATATTTATATTAATAAATTTATTATTAATATATAATTAATTGAGGATTCTTTTAAAACTTATTTTATAAGCAATTAGTCATAATTAATATGACTGATATTATATAAATATTTATAATATTAGCAGATATATAATTAGATACATATTTATATTAATAAATTTATTATTAATATATAATTAATTGGTGATTCTTTTAAAACTTATTTTATAAGCAATTAGTCATAATTAATATGACTGATATTATATAAATATTTATAATATTAGCAGATGTATTATTAGATATATATTTATATTAATAAATTTATTAATTAATATATTTATATATATATAAATATTTATTTTTTATAAAAAAAAAAAAAAATATAATTATACAATTAATTAATATATTAATAATATTTAATAAGATCGGATTTTATTAATAAATTTAGTTGAAAAATTAAAATTTTTAATTTATATATAAAATAAGGCTTTATTTTTAGAAATTTTTTGATAAAAATTTTTTTAGTGTGCATAATAAATATAAAATAAAAAAATTTTTATAGTATAAAAATCTGATTAATTTTTATTTAGAATAAAATATGATTAAATTTTATTTTTTAAAAATTTTATTAATAAATTTAGTTGAAAAATTAAAATTTTTAATTTATATATAAAATATAAAATATGTAGAATAAAANNTGATTAAATTTTATTTTATAATGAAAATCTGATTAATTTTTATTTAGAATAAAATATGATTAAATTTTATTTTATAATGAAAATCTGATTAATTTTTATTTAGAATAAAATATGATTAAATTTTATTTTATAATGAAAATCTGATTAATTTTTATTTAGAATAAAATATGATTAAATTTTATTTTATAATGAAAATCTGATTAATTTTTATTTAGAATAAAATATGATTAAATTTTAGTAAATTAAATTAATCAATTAATTTATTCATAATTCAAATAAATTTGATTAAATTTTATTTTATATTGAAAATTTGAGTAAATTAAATTAATCTTCATAATTCAAATAAATTTGATTAAATTTTATTTTATATTGAAAATTTGAATAAATTAAATTAATTAATTAATTTATCCATAATTCAAATAAATTTGAATAAATTTTATTTTATATTGAAAATTTGAATAAATTAAATTAATCAATTAATTTATTCATAATTCAAATAAATTTGAATAAATTTTATTTTATAATGAAAATTTGAATAAATTAAATTAATCAATTAATTTATTCATAATTCAAATAAATTTGAATAAATTTTATTTTATAATAAAAATCTGATTAAATTTTATTTTATAATGAAAATTTGAATAAATTAAATTAATCAATTAATTTATTCATAATTCAAATAAATTTGAATAAATTTTATTTTAWATAAATTTTAGTTTAATAAAAATAAATTATTTACAATTATTAGATATTTATATATAAATAATACATAAATTTAAATAAAAATTTTAATTTTAAATTTTTTATTAATTATTATGATTAAAATATATATAAAATTATTTATAAAAATTTTTTTTTATTTAATATAAAATATTAAAATATTAATGTTAATTATATTTAGTAATTTATATAGTAATAATTAAAAATGTGCCAGCAATAGCGGTTAAACATTAATTACAAATTAATAAATTTTAACTTTAATTAAAAGTTGATTAATTTTTGAATATTATAAATTTTAATGTAAAATTAAATTTATATAATTTAAAATTATTTAATTATTTAAATTTTTTTAATAAAAATTTTTAATAAACTAGGATTAGATACCCTATTATTAAATTTAAATTTATAGTTAAATTATTAAATGTAAATTCATTAAAATTTAAAATTTGACGGTATTTTATTCTTTTTAGAGGAATTTGTTTTATAATTGATAATCCACAATAAGATAAACTTAATTTTTTTTTTATGTATGTTTGTTAAAAGAATTTTTTTTAAAAATAAATTCTTAATTTTATAATTTTAAAAATATTTCAGATCAATATATAATTATAATTAAGAAAATAATGAATTATATTTTATTTAATAATAAAAATTTTATTTTAATATAAAATTTAATGTTTGAATTTAATAGTAAAATTAATTAATTAATTAATTTGAAATAGTTTAAAATATGTACAAATTGCCCGTCACTTTCATTAAATTTGAAATAAGTCGTAACAAAGTAAATGTACTGGAAAGTGTATTTAATTTAGTAAAGAGAATTTTATTTCTATAAATAAATTTACAATTTATTACTTTATTTCAGACACTTTACTATTAATATTAAATAATATATATATATATATATATATAAATATTAATTTATTAAAAATATTTTTAATATAAAAAATTTTAGTAAATAATTAAGAAAAAAAAAATATATTTATAAATAATTTATTGTAAAAGATTTTTTTTATTATTAAAAAAATAATATTATTTTATGTACCTTTTGTATCAGGAATTATTAAAATATAAATTTATATAAATTAATTTCGAAATAAAATGATCAATTTATTTATAATAATTAATATATTATTATTATTATTAATTTATAAATAGTAATTAAATGTTATTCGAATTTTATGATATCTAATTTTTTTTTAAATAAATTTAATTTATATATTAATTTAAATATTATTTATAAAAATAATATTAATTTAATATAAAAAATTTTAGGGATAAACTTAAAATTTATTTTAATATAAATTTAAATTTTATAAAATATAAAATTTAAAATTTTTATTATTAAATAAAATGTAATAATTAATTTATTAAATATAATAATTTAATAAAAAATTTAATAATTAAAAAAAAAAATTATTTAATAATTTAAATAATTTTATAATGATAATATTAGTATAATTTAAAATAAATAATTTTTTTATTTAAAGATTATTTTAAGGAATTAGGCAAAAATTTTATTCAACTGTTTATTAAAAACATTGTTTATTGAATATAATATTAAATAAAATCTGCTCAATGATTATATATTAAATAGCTGCAGTAAATTAACTGTACTAAGGTAGCATAATAATTTGATTTTTTAATAAAATCTAGAATGAAAGATTTAATGAAATAAAATCTGTCTCAAAATAAATAATATTAAAATTTATTTTTTTTGTAAAAAAACAAAAATTTTAATAAAAGACGATAAGACCCTATAGAATTTTATTATTTAATTATTTAATTTATTATAAAATTTTATTAAATATTTAAATAATTTTATTGGGGTAATATAAAAATTTAATTAATTTTTTAATAAAATTAATCATAAATTTATGAATTATTATAAAAATTTATAATAAAATTAAAATTAATTACCTTAGGGATAACAGCGTAATATTTTTTGTAAAGTTCATATTAATAAAAAAGATTGCGACCTCGATGTTGAATTAAGATAAATTTAAATTGAAGATAATTTAAAATTAAGTCTGTTCGACTTTTAAAATCTTACATGATTTGAGTTAAAATCGGTGTAAACCAGATTGGATTCTATCTTTATTTAATTTAATTATATTTGTACGAAAGGAATTTATAATTTAAATAATTTATAAAATTTAATTATTTAATATTAAATTTAGAATTTATTTAAACATAATTATTTATGTAAATAATAATTTATTTATTAAATTATTTAATTATTATAATTTTACAAATTATTTTTGTATTAATAAGAATTGCTTTTATTACTTTATTAGAACGAAAATTTTTAAGATATATTCAATTACGGAAAGGACCAAATAAAGTTGGTTTTATTGGAATTATTCAACCTATTAATGATGCTATTAAATTATTTTCTAAAGAAATAATTATTATTTTAAAATCAAATTATTATTATTATTATTTTATTCCATTATTAGGTATATTAATTATAATAATATTATGAATAAGAATTTATTTTAAAAGTAATATATTTTATATAGAAATATCTATAATTTATATTTTATGTTGAATAAGAATAAGAATTTATTTTTTAATAATTTGTGGATGGTCATCAAATTCAATTTATTCATTATTAGGATCAATTCGATCAATTTCACAAACTATTTCTTATGAAGTAAGAATAATTTTAATTATAATATCATTATTTTTTTTTATTGAAAGTTTTAGATTTAATATAATAAATTTATTTCAAATATATTTATGAAATATTATATTTATATTTCCATTAAGATTAATATTTTATATTAGAATTTTAGCAGAATTAAATCGTACTCCATTTGATTTATCTGAAGGAGAATCAGAATTAATTTCTGGATTTAATATTGAATATATAAGAAGATTATTTGCAATAATTTTTTTATCTGAATATGGAAATATTATATTTATAATATATTTATTTAATAATATATTTTTTGGTAAAAATAATATTATTTTATTTTATTATATATATATATTTATAATTTTTTTAATTATTTGAATTCGAGGTACATTTCCTCGAATTCGATATGATAATTTAATATTTTTAATTTGAAAAAAATTTTTACCTATATCATTAAATTATTTAATTATAATAAATTTTATTAAAATAATATTTATATTAATATTAAATTTCTAATATGGCAGATTAGTGCAATAAATTTAAATTTTATAAATAAAATAATTATTATTTTTATTAGAAAATTAATAGAAAAAAAAATTCTTTTTTATATTTTCAAAATATATACTTTTACAAGTTCATTAATTTAATAAATTAAATTATTTCATATTTTTATTAAATAATAATTAAAAAAAAAATATATAAAATATAAAATAGTTAAAATTTGACCAATTAAAATAAATGGATATTCAATTGATTTTATTCCAATTCATGTTAATAAAATTGTAATATTAAAAAAAATAAAAAATAAAATTTGATTAAAAAAATAAAATTTAAATCTTTTAATTTTTATTTTATTTAAAAATGGTAAAATTATTAAAATTAAAATTGAAAATAATAAAGCTATTACTCCTCCTAATTTATTTGGAATTGATCGTAAAATAGCATATGCAAATAAAAAATATCATTCAGGTTGAATATGAATTGGTGTAATTATAGAATTAGCTATAATAAAATTTTCAGGATCATTTAATATATATGGATTAATTAAACAAATTAAAATAAATATTATAATTATAATTATATAAATTAATAGATCTTTAATTGTAAAATATAAATGAAATTTAATTTTTCAATAATTTCTATTTAATCCTATTGGATTATTTGAACCAGTTTCATGTAAAAATATTAAATGAAAAATAATTAAAAATAAAATAATAAATGGTAATATAAAGTGTAATGAATAAAATCGATTTAATGTTGGGTTATTAATTGAAAATCCTCCTCATAATCATTCAACAATTATATTTCCTAAATATGGAATTGCTGATAATAAATTTGTAATTACTGTTGCACCTCAAAATGATATTTGTCCTCATGGTAATACATATCCTATAAATGCAGTTATTATAATTATTAATAAAATAATTGTACCAATTATTCAAGTATTTATTAAAATATATGAACAATAGTAAATTCCACGAAAAATATGAATATATAAAAATAAAAAAAATATTGAAGCTCCATTTATATGAATTAAACGAATTATTCATCCATAATTAATATCATTTATAATATGAATAATTCTATTAAATGAAATGTAAATATTTGCACAATAATGAAATGATAAAAAAATTCCTGATAAAATTTGAATAATTATACATAAACCTAATAATGATCCAAAATTTCATCAAATTGAAATATTAATAGGTGTAGGTAATTTAATTAAAGAATTAATTAAAATTTTAAATAAATTATTTTTCATTATAATATTCGTAAAGGAAATTTAAATTTTATACAAATTTTTACAATTAATATTAAACTTAATCATAAATATAAAATTATTATTATTGAAATTAAATTTATTGGATATATATATATATATATTATAGATATATTATTAACATATATATTAATTAAATTTATTCTATTTATATTTAAATTTAAAAAATTTAAATTTAATTTATAATAAAATAATAAAATAATAATAATTATAAATAAATTTAAATAAATTTTTTTTATGTTAATTATTAAATAATGTTTATTATATGAAATACTTGTAAAATATAAAAATAAAATTATTAATCCACCAATTATAATTAAAAATATAATTATTGAAAAAAAAATTGTATTTAAAATTAAATTTATATATAATAATATTAATATAATAATTAAAAATAAAATTAATCCTAAAATTAAAGGATTATAAAATTTATAATTTAATATATTAAAAATTAAAAATAAAAATAAAAAAATAATTAATAATAAATAAATATCAAAAAATAATTTAATTAAAATATTAATTTTGGAGATTAATTATATAATATATATATTATTTTTTTGATAACTTTATAATATATTAATTTATAATTTACAAAATTATTGTTTTTTTTTAAACTATAAAGTTTATTATATATTTAAATTTTATACTATCATTAATATTAATATTATTAATTTATATTTTTTTTTATATCAATAATTATAATTTATTAATAAATTTAATAATTTTAGAAATAATTGTTATAATTAATTTAATAAATATAATTTCAATAAATTTTTTATTAATTTATTTATTATATTATTTAACAATTATAGTTTGTGAATCAGTATTAGGATTATCATTATTAATTATTTATATTCGAATTAATTCAAATGATATAATTAAAATATTAAATTTAAAATTATGATAAGAATAATTTTTATAATATTATTTTTTATTTTAATAAATTTATTTAATTATTATTATAAAATAAAATTTATTCAAAATTTAATATTTTTTATAATTTTTTTATTTTTAATTAAATTTAATTTAAATAATTTTTATTGAATAAATATATACTATTTTATTAGTATGGATATATATTCTTATATATTAAATTTATTAATTTTAATAATTTTAAGTTTAATATTTTTATCAACAAATAAAATTTTTAATAAAAATTTTTTTAATTTAAATTTAATTTTATTAATATTTTTTTTATTTATATCATTTTCATCAATAAATTATTTTTATTTTTATTTATTTTTTGAATGTAGTATAATTCCAACTTTTTTATTAATTATATGTTGAGGATATCAACCAGAACGAATTAAAGCTAGATTATATATAATTATATATATAATATTTGCTTCTTTACCAAAATTATTAATAATTTTTTTTTTAATAAAATATTTTTTTTCAATAAATTATTTAATTATATTAAATAAATATTTAATAATAAATTTTAATAATTTTATAATTTATTTATTAATACAATTAATTTATTTAATTAAATTACCAATTTTTTATTTTCATTTATGATTACCTAAAGCTCATGTTGAAGCTCCTATTAGAGGAAGAATAATTTTAGCTAGAATTATATTAAAATTAGGAAGTTATGGAATTATTCGTTCAAATTTAATAATATTAAATTTATCAAATTATTATAATAAATATTTAATAATTTTAATAATATTTAGAAGATTAATTCTTAGAATAATTTGTTTAATTCAAAATGATTTAAAAATATTAGTTGCATATTCCTCAATTATTCATATATCAATAATATTAATAAGATTATTAACATTAAGAAATTTAGGATATAAAGGAGGATATTTAATAATATTAGGACATGGTTTATGTTCACCTGGTATATTTTGTTTAGTAAATTTTAATTATTTACGATTAAAAAGACGAAGATTTTTAATTAATAAAGGTATAATTATAATAATACCAAATATAAGAATATGATGATTTTTTTTATGTATTTCAAATATATCAGCTCCTCCTTCTATTAATTTATTAAGTGAGATATTAATATCAATTAGTTTAATTAAATGAAATTTATTAATTATATTAAATTTAATAATAATTATATTTTTAAGATCAATTTATAGTATATATTTATATAGAAAAACACAACATGGAAATTTTAAAAATTTTAAAAATTATAATAATTATATAAATGAATATATTTTAATTATATTACATTGAATTCCATTAAATTTTTTAATTATAAATTCTAATATATTAATTTAAATTTAAATAGTTTAAATAAAATATTGATTTGTGATATCAAAGATATAATAATATTTTAAATTATAATAATTTATTTTTTAATAATAATTATATTTATAATTTATAGAATTATATTATTTTTATTAAGATTAATTTTTAAAAATTTTAATTTAAATATTTTTTTTGAATGAAATATTTTTTATAATAATTCAATAAATTTTAATATATTAATTTATATTGATTATATAATATTAATATTTTTAAGTATTGTATTTATTATTTCTTCAATAATTTTATGTTATAGTTCAGAATATATATATATAGATAAAAATTATTTACAATTTATTTATTTATTATTTATATTTATTATATCAATAATATTAATAATTATTAGTCCAAATTTAATTTCAATTATATTAGGTTGAGATATATTAGGATTAATTTCATATTGTTTAATTATTTATTATCAAAATTTATATAGATATAATTGTGGAATATTAACATTTTTATCAAATCGAATTGGTGATATTATAATAATTATATTATTATCAATTATATTTAATTATAGAAGATGAAATTTTATAAATTTTAATAATTTAAATAATTTAATAATTTTATTAATTATTATATTATCAATTACTAAAAGTGCTCAATATCCATTTTCTACATGATTACCTGCAGCAATAGCTGCACCAACTCCAGTTTCATCATTAGTCCATTCATCAACTTTAGTTACAGCTGGAATTTACTTAATAATTCGATTTAATTATATTATAATAAATATTAATTTAATATACTTAAATATTTTAAGAATATTAACTATATTATTTTCAAGAATTAGTGCAAATTTTGAATTTGATATTAAAAAAATTATTGCATTATCAACATTAAGACAATTAGGATTAATATTTAATATTTATTCAAATAAAATATATATATTATCATTTTTTCATTTATTAACTCATGCTATATTTAAATCAATATTATTTATATGTGCAGGTATTATTATTCATTATATAAATAATAATCAAGATATTCGAAATTTAAGAAATTTAATAAATTATATTCCTATAACTATTTTAATATTTAATTTATCAAGAATATCATTATCTGGAATATTTTTTATATCTGGATTTTTTTCAAAAGATTTTATATTAGAATCAATATTTATAATAAAATTAAATATTATTAATTTTATTTTAATATTATTTTCTACAATATTAACTGTATCTTATAGATTTCGATTATTATTTTATTCATTAAAATTTAATTTTAAAATTATATATATATATATATATGAATCAAAATTTATAAATTATTCAATAATTATTTTATCAATTTTATCAATTTTAGGTGGTAGAATATTAAATTTATTTTTATTTAATTCAATTGAATATATTTATTTAACAAAATTTATAAAAAAATTAATTATAATTATTTGTATAATAGGAATTATTTTTAGTAAAATTTTATATAAAATAAAATTAAACTTAAATTTATTTTTTATATTTTTTAATAAAATATGATTATTTAATATTTATATTAATTTAAATACATTTAATTATTTAAATATAAGAAAAATAATAAATTTAATAAATGATAAAGGATGAATTGAATATATTGAAATTTATATAATATATTATTTATTTAATTATAATTTATTAAATAAATTAATTAATAATAATTTTTTTAAATTATTAATATTTTTAATATATTTAATTATTATAATAATTTTAATTTATTTAAATAGTTTAATTAAAAAAATTTAATATTGAAAATATTAAGATAATTTATATTTTTAAATATTTATAATTAAATTAATATTTTTATATTGAAAATATAATATTTTAAATAAATTATATAAATTAGAAATAAAAATGATTATTCATTTAATTTAAGAATTAGAAATTCTAATAATTATTTCATTTAATTGGAAAATTTATTTCATTTAAATTATTAACATTAATTTACCTCTATTTTGGTTTCAATTAAAGAATTGATTAATTAATCATATATTTAAGTCGAAATTAAATTTATATTCTAATTAGAATTAATTTTAATAATTAACTTTTAAATGCAATATAAATATTATTATTTTAACTAAATTCCTTATTTAAATCAATATAAAATTCCTTCATTTCATTCTAAATATAAACCTAATAATAAAATAATAATTATAAAATTAAAAATTAAAATTCATTTATATAATAAAATTATATTAATTGAATATAATATTGGTATTAATAAAGAAATTTCAATATCAAAAATTAAAAAAATAATCCTAATTAAATAAAATTGTAAAGAAAATGGTATTCGTTGAATTCTAAATAAATCAAATCCACATTCAAATGATAATATTTTTTCATAAATTTTAATTTTTTTTTTTATTAAAATAAAATTTAATAAATATATAATAAATATAATAAATATAAAAATTATTGATAAAATTATAATTATTTATATTTATTAATAAAACTTTTTATTTGGAAAATAAATATACTAATTTATATTATATAAATAATATGGTAAATAATAAATTATTATAAATAAAAATAATCAAACAACATCAACAAAATGTCAATATCAAGCTCTTAATTCAAATCTAAAATGATGAAAATTTGAAATATATTTTTTATTTATTATATAAAATGAATTTATTAATATAAAAATACCAATAATTACATGAAATCCATGAAATCCAGTTATTATATAAAATGTTGATCCATAAATTGAATCACAAATTGAAAATCTTGATTCATTATATTCATAATATTGAATAATAAAAAAAAAAAATCCTAATAAAATTGTAATTAATAAATAAAAAATTATTATTTTATTATTATTAATTAATAAAAAATGTGAATAAGTTAATATTATTCCTGAAGATAATAAAATAATTGAATTTAATAATGGTAATATTATTGGATTAAAAATATTTATTCCTTTAGGTGGTCATATTATACCAATTTCAATATTTGGACATAAATATCTATGAAAAAATGACCAAAAAAATGAAATAAAAAAAAAAATTTCTGAAATAATAAATAATATTATTCCTAATTTTAATCCTTTTAAAACTTTAATTGTATGATTACCTTGAAAAATTCTTTCTCGATAAATATCACGAATTCATTGAATAAAAAATATTAATGTTATAAAAAAAAATAATAAAATTAAATTAAATGAAAAAAATTTAAATATATTAATAATTCTTAAAATTATTAAAAAAATTCTAAATGATATTATTAATGGTCATGGTCTATATGTTACTAAATGATATGGATGATTTTTCATAAATTAATTTGTTTCTGATAAATATAAAATATTTAAAATTGAAAATACATATGATTGAATAATTGAAACAGATAATTCTAAAATTATTAATAATGATTGAATTATTAATATTAATAATAATATATATATTAATAAATTATTTGCATTTATTCTAATTAATGTTATTAATAAATGACCTGAAATAATATTTGCTGTTAATCGAATTCTTAATGTTATTGGACGAATAATATTTCTAATTGATTCAATTATAACTATAAATGGTATTAAAATATTTGGAGTTCCAATTGGTATTAAATGAATAAATATATAATTTGTATTTTTAATTCAACCAAATAATATATATATAATTCATAATGATAATGAATATCTTAAAGATATTAATATTTGTCTTCTTGATGTAAAAATATATGGAAATATTCCTATAAAATTATTTAATAAAATTATAAAAAATAATGAAATATATATAAATAAATTTATATAATTTATTTTTTTTATTATTAAAACTTTAAATTCATTAAATAAAAATTTTATAATTATTAAAATAAATATATTATATCGTGATGGTATTAATCAATATAAATTTGGTAAAAATATTAATACATAAATTATTCTAATTCAATTTAATGAAAAATTTATTCTTGTTGATGGATCAAAAATTGAAAATAAATTTAATATCATTTAATTATAAATTTATTTATTTTAAAAAATTTTATATTTAATATTGGTTTATAATAAAAAAATATAATAATTATAATAATTATAAATAATAAAATTATATATATATATATATATAATCAATTTAATGGTCTTATTTGAGGAATATCAATAAAAATATTTTAATATTATAATTAATTTAAAAAATTAATACTTTAAATTTAAGTTATTTATTGAAAAATATTTTTTTAAATTATTTAAATTTGACAAATTTAAGTTATATATTAACTAATTTTTAAATTTAATTTTATTCAATTAATAAAATTTTTTAAATTTACTGATTCAATAATAATAGGTATAAATCTATGATTAATTCCACAAATTTCTGAACATTGACCATAAAAATTTCCAGAACGATTAATATATATTATAATTTGATTTAATCGTCCTGGAAATCCATCAATTTTAATTCCTAATGAAGGAATAGTAAATGAATGAATTACATCTATTGATGAAATTAATAATCGAATTATTAATTTTATTGGAATAATTAAATTATTATCAACTCTTAATAAACGAAAATTATTTTTATTAATTATAAATGAATCAAATAATAAATTATAATCATTATATTCAAATCTTCAATATCATTGATAAGCTAAAATTTTTAAAGTTATTCTTGGTAAAATAATTTCATCAGTTAAATATAAAATTTTTAATGATGGAATAGCAATAAATAATAATAATAATATAGGAATTAAAGTTCAAATAAATTCAATTATTTGATTATCTAATAAATTTAAATTATTAAATTTATTATAAATTAAATATATATATATATATATAATTATAATTATAATTATTATAATATATATTATTAAATAATCATGAAAAAATAATATATTTTTTATAATTGAAGAATATCTATTTTGTAAATATATTTGTGATCAATATGAAATTTTTAATAAATAATTGGAATTTCAATATATAAATGATTATTTGAAGGATAAAAATTTAATCATTCAATATGATTTTTAAATATTTTATAAATAAATAAACGTTTATAATATAATGATTCATAAATTAAAAATAAAAATAATATTACTCTAATTAATGATATTAATGAACCTATTGAAGAAATTAAATTTCAACATAAATATAAATCAGGATAATCAGAATAACGTCGAGGTATACCTCTTAATCCTAAAAAATGTTGAGGAAAAAATGTTAAATTTACTCCAATAAATATTAAAAAAAATTGAACTTTTAAAAATTTTTGATTTAATATTAATCCAATAATTAATGGATATCAATTAATAAATCTACCAAAAATTGCAAATACTGCTCCTATTGATAATACATAATGAAAATGAGCTACTACATAATATGTATCATGTAAAATAATATCAATTGATGAATTTGATAAAATAATTCCTGTTAATCCTCCTAAAGTAAATAAAAATACAAATCCTAATGATCAATAAATTGATATATTAAATTTTAATTTTACTCCATTAAATGTTGATAATCATCTAAAAACTTTAATTCCTGTTGGAATAGCAATAATTATTGTAACTGATGTAAAATAAGCTCGAGTATCAATATCTATACCAACAGTAAATATATGATGAGCTCATACAATAAATCCTAAAAATCCAATTGAAATTATAGCATAAATTATTCCTAATATACCAAAAATTTCTTTTTTTATTCTTTCATTTAAAATTATATGAGAAATTAATCCAAATCCTGGTAAAATTAAAATATAAACTTCAGGATGACCAAAAAATCAAAATAAATGTTGATATAAAATTGGATCCCCTCCACCTGAAGGATCAAAAAATGAAGTATTTAAATTACGATCAAATAATAATATTGTAATAGCACCAGCTAATACAGGTAATGATAATAATAATAAAATTGTTGTTAATAAAATTGATCATACAAATAATCTTATTATATTTATATTTATTTTTTTAGATCGTATATTTATAATTGTAGAAATAAAATTAATTGATCCTATAATTGAAGAAATTCCTGCAATATGTAATGAAAAAATAGTAAAATCTACTGATAAATCATTATGAAATATAATTCTTGATAATGGAGGATAAACTGTTCATCCAGTTCCTGATCCTATTCCTATAATTATTCTTAATATTAATAATATAATTCTTGGAATTAATAATCAAAATCTTATATTATTTATTCGTGGAAAAGCTATATCAGGAGATGATAATATAATTGGAATTAATCAATTACCAAATCCTCCTAATATTACAGGTATAACAAAAAAAAAAATTATTACAAAAGCATGTGAAGTAACAATAGAATTATAAATTTGATCATTATTAATTAATGAGCCAGGAATTCTTAATTCTAATCGAATTAAAATTCTTAATGATAATCCTAATATTCCAGATCATATACCAAAAATAAAATATAATATTCCAATATCTTTATGATTTGTTGATATAAATCATTTATTTAAATAATTTATATTAAAAATTTTATTTATCAAAGTTTTATAATTTAATAAAATATTAAATTGCAAATTTAAAATTAATATAATTTATATTTAAAACTTATTTAAAAAAATAATTTTAATTTTGAAGATTAATAGTTTAATTAACTTAAAATTTTAAATTAATATAAATAATTCTAATATTAATAATATTAAAAATATTAATATTCATATATATATAAATAATTTATTAAAATTAATTTTATTAAATTTAAAAATTAATTTTAATATTAAATTATATTCAATAATTATATAAATAAAAATTCGTATATAAAAAATTAATGCTAATAATGATCTTATTAAATATATTAATATAATAATTAAATTTATATATATAATAATTTCATAAAAAAAAAATAATTTTAAAATAAATCCTATTATTGGAGGTAATCCCATTAATGATAATAATATTATTATTAATAAAAATTTTATATTAAAATTTAATATATTATTATAAATATATAATATATTAAAATTATTAAATATTATTATTATTATTATTGAAATTAAACAATAAATTAAATAATAAAAATAAAAAATGTAATTTCTAAAGTATATAATTAAAATTATTCAACTTATTTGTATTATTGAAGAAAATCCTATTAATAATTTTAAATATGTTAAATTTAATCCATTAATTAAAGAAAATAATAAATTTAATAATAATAATAACAATAATATATTTAAATTATTTAAGTTTAAAAAAATCATAAGATTGATTAAAAAGTATAATGGAATAAATTTTTGAATTGTAGATAAAATAATACAATTTATTCAATTTAAATAATTTATTAATTGAATATATCATTTATAAAATGGAAATATTCCTAATTTTATAAATAAAAAAATAATTATAATTATTATAAATATATCTTTGTATAAATTAAAATTTATAATTATAAAATATAATAATATTAATGAACAAATTCTTTGAATTAAAAAATATTTAATAATAAATTCATTTAAAATAAATTCATCAAATATAATTAAAAATAAAAATATTAATATATTTATTTCTATAAAAAATCATAATATAAAAATTGAATTTAATGTAATTGATAATAATATAATTAATAATAATATTGGAATAATTAAATATATTATAAAAAAATTTAATTTTATAAATTAAATAATAATAAAAATAATTTTAAATTATATAATTTATCCTATCAAGATAATCCTTTAATCAGGCATTTTATTTATAAAGAAAAATTATTTATTTATAAATTATGAGTTTATTGACTTAAAATTAGTCTACCTTTATATATATATATATTAATGTATTATGCATAAAAATTTTTGATATTTTTTGAATAAGTTTAATTCTTATATATATATATATATATATTATAAATTTATTTGAATTATGAATAAATTAATTGATTAATTTAATTTATTCAAATTTTCATAAAATAAAATTTATTCAAATTTTCATTATAAAATAAAATTTATTCAAATTTATTTGAATTATGAATAAATTAATTGATTAATTT